AATATATTCTTAATAATATCTTATCTTTCTGAAATTGCTATTTATATAAAATTATCTTTTCCTTTATTTTATATAAGGGCAAATCTTTTATATTATCCCCCTCCGGGGGGATTGTTTCTAACTCAGGATATAAAATTATATTGTTGTTATTTATCTAATAAAATTATAAATATATAATGCCACAATTAGTACCATTTTATTTTTTAAATCAATTAACTTATGGATTTTTATTAATTACAGTATTATTAGTATTATTTGCTCAATATTTTTTACCTATGATTTTAAGATTATATGTATCAAGATTATTTATTTCTAAATTATAATATTAAAATCTATAATGATCTGTATTACAGATTTATATTAGAAATAATGCAAATAATTATATATTTACTTGTAAATACTTTTATTATCTTAATAATTTTTAATAATTATCCCGATAAATAATAGTAATAAATGGGCCAGCCCCCTTTTAAGGGGGCTGGCCCATACAAATAGTATATATTACATTTTTTTATAATATAATTTTATTATTATTATACTAGTTAAGTAAAACTATTATTAATTCTCTTAATCCCATCCAAAGTGATTATTCACCCCTTTAGGGGGGGATAATTTTAAATAAAATAGTCCCATAAGTAAGCCCCTAGGGCGCTTACTTATGGGGCCATGGAAATAGGATGAGAGATATAGATAAAAAATAAAATTATAAATAAAAGCCCGTTAATATATATATTATAATTTACTTATTCAAATTATGAATATTCTTACCTCTCTCTGCTAAGCTTAGGGTAGGATTTAATATATATAATAAAAAGTATGTATAGAGAATATCATTGTAATAAGTATTATTAAATATAATAAACCAACAATAAAATAACCTTTAATAGGATATTTTTATAAAAGTCTCCAGGGTCCAATATATTATTTTAAAAGGTGCTGGGGGTTTATTGTTAGGAATAATTAATAAATAAATTAATTATTTTAAAGTTATAATAAAAAAATAATAATAATGTTTAATTTATTAAATACATATATTAATTCACCATTAGATCAATTTGAGATCAGAGTATTTTTAGGTTTTGTATCACCATTTTATGATTTAAGTTGTTTAAGTTTTACAACATTTTCATTATATACATTAATTGTATTATTAGTAATTTTAGGATTAAATTTATTAACTAATAATAATGGTAAAATTGTAGGTTCAAGATGATTAGTTTCACAAGAAGCTATTTATGATACTATTTTAAATATGGTTAAAGGACAAATTAGTGGTAAATTATGAGGATATTATTTCCCATTAGTTTATACATTCTTTATCTTTATTTTTACAGCTAATTTAATTAGTATGATTCCTTATTCATTTGCTTTATCAGCTCATTTAGTATTTATTGTTTCTTTAAGTACTATTATTTGATTAGGTGCTACTATTCTAGGTTTATATAGACATGGTTTAGTATTCTTCTCTTTATTTGTACCTACAGGTACACCTTTACCATTAGTACCTTTATTAGTCTTAATTGAATTATTATCTTATATTGCTAGAGCTATCTCTTTAGGTTTAAGATTAACTGCTAATATTTTAGCAGGACATTTATTAATGATTATCTTAGCCGGATTAACATTAAATTTAATGTCTATTAATATCTTTACTTTATTATTCGGTTTTGTACCATTAGCAGGTATTTTAGCTATTTTATGTTTAGAATTCGCTATTGCTATGATTCAAAGTTACGTATGAAGTATTTTAACATGTTCTTACTTAAAAGATGCTTTATATTTACATTAAAAATTTTAATATAATATAATATAATATAATTAATTAATAATATTCTTACTTATTTATTCTTATCCCATTTCTTACTTAATACTACCTATTTAATCTCCTTATTAGATTAATTTCTGTAATTTTTATAATATATTTAGAAATATATTATTATTTATAAGTAATAATAATATAATCCCCCCCCCTATCTTTATAAGGGGGGGGGGATTTATTAAATATACTCAAATATTTTAATAGGGAATATTATATGGGTATTATTATTATAATTTTATTTAAATTTATTATTTAAATAAAATATTATACATATATTATTAATATTAATAATATTAATAATTATAATTTACTACTTCAATTAACTAATATCTTTAAAAGGATATTAAAGAAGATATAATGTATATAAATAAAATATAAATATATATAATAAATCACTATATATATAATTATTATTATAATTATATATGATTATGTTATAATAATAAAGTTTAATACTTTAATATATAAAATAATATGCAATTAGTATTAGCAGCTAAATATATTGGAGCAGGTATCTCAACAATTGGATTATTAGGAGCAGGTATTGGTATTGCTATTGTATTCGCCGCTTTAATTAACGGTGTTTCAAGAAACCCATCATTAAAAGATACTTTATTCCCATTCGCTATTTTAGGATTTGCATTGAGTGAAGCAACAGGTTTATTCTGTTTAATGATCTCTTTCTTATTATTATACGGATCATAAGTAATAAATAATATGATGATAATTAAAAATAACAATAATTTAAAAGAATTATTAAAATTAACAATAAATAACATTCTTATAAGTCCATATAATAAAGATTTAATTAGTAAATATTTATTAAATTATGAGAATAGTAGATTAAATATAACTAATTTAAATAATATTGAGATTGATCATAATAATTTTTGTTCTCATTTTTCTGGATTTTTAGATGGGGATGGGAGTTTAAAAACAGGAAGAAGAGACGAAGGTAAAAGATATAATCCTACTATAGTTATTGAATTACATAAAGATGATTGAGAATATTTAGATTTATTAAATAAATATTTTCAATTTAATACTCTTTTATATTATCAAAATAAAAATAGAAATACTGTAACTTTAATAGTTAGTAATTTACTTATTATTAATAATGTATTAATTCCATTATTAAATGAATATAAATTATTAGGTAAAAAATATTATGATTATTTATTATGAAAAAAATTAGTAGATCTTTATTATAATGAACTTATAGATAAATCGGAGAAATTGTTAATTTGTAATAAATATCGTGTATTAATTAATAAATATAATGAAATTGATAAATTTCCACTAATGGATCATATTATTAATAATATTAATACACCTAAAGTTTTAGGTTTTATTGAAGCTGAAGGTCATTTTAGTATTAAACCAAAATTACAAAAATATTTACTTAGAATTGAAATTCTTCAAAGAAAAGAAAGTGAACCTTATTTAAAAGGTATTTATAATTTAATTGAAAATTGATATGTAGATCCTATTTATAAATTTAAATTAAAACCTATAACTAAACTTTTATATAAAGAAGAAAATAAATTAAAAGTACATATTCTAGGAATAGATAGATTATACTATAGTGTTATTCCAACTATTTTACATTATGGATTATATACAAGAAAATATATTGATTTTGTATTATGAATAATTGGAACTATTATTAGAAAACATGGGTTACATCATACAATAGAAGGTCAATTATTATTAGAAGAAATTCGTTTATCTTATAATAAAAATAGATATAGTCTTAATAATACTAAAATTCCTTCATTATTAAATATTTTAAAAGTATTAAGTATAAAACCAGTATATGACCCTAGTAAATCACATGATATTAATTATAGATTACATGCTTCTCAAACAAAAATTAATAAAAATAATTAATTCTATTATTATAATATATTAATAAAATAATATTCTTTTACAAATCCTATATATATATATATATATATATATTACTACGATCAAGACTCACCCAGCACCCTAAAAGGGTGCTGGGTGAATTATTTTATAAGTAATAAATGTATCTTTTTAAAAATAGACAAAAAAGTCTAATTAATATTAAAAAAAAATTATGTTAAACTTATTTTATAATGTTTTAAACGTTATTTATAACGATGTACCAACACCTTATGCTTGTTATTTTCAAGACTCAGCAACACCTAATCAAGAAGGTATTTTAGAATTACATGATGATATTATGTTTTATTTATTAATTGTTTTAGGATTAGTATCATGATTATTATTTACAATTGTAAAAACTTATTCTAAAAATCCTATTGCATATAAATATATTAAACATGGTCAAGTAATTGAAATTATTTGAACAATTTTTCCAGCTGTAGTATTATTAATTATTGCTTTCCCTTCATTTATTTTATTATATTTATGTGATGAAGTTATTTCACCAGCAATGACTATTAAAGCTATTGGTTTACAATGATATTGAAAATATGAATATTCTGATTTTATTAATGATAATGGAGAAACTGTTGAATTTGAATCATATGTTATCCCTGATGATTTATTAGAAGAAGGTCAATTAAGATTATTAGATACTGATACTTCAGTAGTAGTACCTGTTGATACTCATATTAGATTTGTTGTAACAGCTGCAGATGTTATCCATGATTTCTGTATCCCAAGTTTAGGTATTAAAATTGATGCTACTCCTGGTAGATTAAATCAAGTATCTGCTTTAATTCAAAGAGAAGGTGTATTCTATGGACAATGTTCCGAATTGTGTGGAGTTAACCACGGATTCATGCCTATTAAAATTGAAGCAGTATCATTACCTAAATTCTTAGAATGATTAAATGAACAATAATATATTATTAATTATTGTTAAAATAATAATATTCATTTTTAATATATAAATATATTTTAACCTCTTAATTATTAATACAATAATTATGTATATATTAATAAATAATACATAAAAGTAATATAAAAGTTATCTTTTAAGTTTATTATTTCCCGAACTTTCTTAAAGATAAGTTTTATATAAATAAGAATAATTATAGCCTTTATAGCTTAGTGGTAAAGCAGTAAACTGAAGATTTACCTACATGTAGTTCGATTCTCATTAAGGGCATAAATATTTATGTAAACACTGAGATTTGAACTCAGATCTTATGCACCTAAAAACATATATTCTACCGATTAAATTATATTTACTATTTTTATGACTCCGACACCCACCTTGGTGGGTGTCAGAACTATTATCATTATTTTTAATTATATTGACCCATATTCTTATATCCATTATTTTATAGGATAAATAATAGGCCTATATACCTAATTAAGAACTAATACATCCCATTAATAAATTTAATTTATTAATTAATTTACTTACTTACTTACTTATATATATATATTATCTCCCCGATATTATATGTAATATATTATTGTATAAGTAATATAATTATTTATATAATTGCAGCATCCATCTTATATTTTTAAGGGAGCTAGGGAATTAATGTAAGATAAATATAGAGAGAAATAGTTCCCCCTAGGGGGTGGGGGGACCATGAAATAGTATCGATGTAATTATTATTATTATATATATATTAATAATAAAGGAGATGTTGTTTAAAGGTTAAATTGTTAGATTGCAAATCTATTCATAAAGAGTTCGATTCTCTTCGTCTCTTATTTATTTATTAAAGGAGATTAGCTTAATTGGTATAGCGTTCGTTTTACACACGAAAGATTATAGGTTCAAATCCTATATTTCCTAATTATATATATATATTATAGTTCTAGGTTATTTATAATATATATATATATTTTATTATTATATATATATTAATTTATATATATAGGAATACTAAAAAATATATTTTATATTTAAATTAAATAATTTATTCTTTAAATATTTTTAAAGAAAGATATTTGGCTAATAATAATATTATATTATTATTTCTTCGGGGTCTATAATGTCCTGTATTATGACCTTGGTAGGTAGTTTAATAATATTTAAATATAAGTATTAAAGATAAATAAAAATAAAAATAAATAAATGACACATTTAGAAAGAAGTAGACATCAACAATTTCCATTTCATTTAGTGGCTCCGTCACCATGACCAATTATGGTATCATTTGCATTATTATCATTAACATTATCATTAGCATTAACAATGCATGGATATATTGGTAATTTAAATTTAGTATATTTAGCATTATTTGTATTACTAGCTAGTTCTCTATTATGATTTAGAGATATTATTGCTGAAGCTACATATTTAGGTGATCATACTATTGCTGTAAGAAAAGGTATTAATTTAGGTTTCTTATTATTTGTAGTATCAGAAGTATTAATTTTTGCTAGTTTATTCTGAGCTTACTTTCATTCAGCTATGAGTCCTGATGTACTATTAGGTGGTGTATGACCTCCTGTTGGTATTGAAGCTGTACAACCTACAGAATTACCATTATTAAATACTATTATTTTATTAGCATCAGGTGCTACTATTACATATAGTCATCATGCTTTAATTCAAGGTAATAGAAAAAATGCATTAGCAGGTTTATTAATTACACTATGATTAATTATTATTTTTGTAACTTGTCAATATATTGAATATACTAATGCAGCATTCACTATTAGTGATGGTGTATATGGATCAGTTTTCTATGCAGGAACAGGTTTACATTTCTTACATATGGTTATGTTAATTGTTATGTTAACTATTAATTATTGAAGAATGAGAAATTATCATTTAACATCTGAACATCATGTAGGATATGAAACTACAATTTTATATTTACATGTCTTAGATATTATTTGATTATTTTTATACATTACCTTTTATTGATGAGGAGTATAACAAATATTATGATTCTAAATCAAAAATAAATAGATTTAAAATTAATCATTTAAATTTTAATAGAAGTTTTCATACTAATAATAATAAAAATATATTTAATAAATCTTTATTATTAAATAAATCATTATTATATAATAATCTATTATTAAATATACTAAAAGAAATTGATGATAAATCTATAAAACATTTTAAATATTGATTATCTGGTTTTGTAGTTGGCGATGGTTATTTTGGTATTAAAAAAAATATACTTCATAGCTTTAATATTCTAGTAAAACTAGAGGATAAAATTATTTTAGAGAATATTAAGTATTATTTAAAATTAGAAAGTAAAATTTATTTTGATATTAAAAATAATAAAGTACAATTACATCTAGAAAGTTTAAAAATAATTGTAGCAAAAATTATCCCTTTATTTAAAGAATATAATTTATTGAGTATAAAATTTTATAGTTTTGAACAATGAGCTAAAAGTGCAGAGAATATTTATTATAACAAAGATAAATCTTTAGCTAATTATTTTATTTTAAATAAAAATTTAAATAAAGGTTTAAGATTATCAGATAATCAAATTCCTTTTAATTTAATAAATAAATCTTTTATTTTAGGATTTATTGAAGCCGAAGGTACATTTGTTATTCTTAAAGATAGTAATAATTTATGAAAATTAATTTTTAAATTAGACCAAATTACTTATAATAGAGAAGTATTAGAGCATATTGATAAAAATATTCAAACTTGAGATTTTTTAGATAATTTTGAAGTACCAATATCTATTAAAAAATATTTAAAAGTTTATAAATATCCTAAAGTTAAAACAGATAATAATAATAAATATACTAATTTAGATAATATTACTAATCTATACTCTTATTTAAAATATACTCAGTTAGACTTATTATATTATATTATTTGTCCTACTTTAAATAATATAAAATGATATTCTAATAAATATATTAATTTTATTGCATTTAGAATAGCTTCAATAGTATTAATTAAAGGTTTACAACATATTAAAAAAGGTAATGATTTAATAAATAAATTACATATATTATGTAATACTAATTTAATAGATATTAATAAATTACCTTGAGATGAATATCATGAATTATTAGATATAGATCCTGTTTATGATTTAAATTTATCTCAGAGAGCTAATAGTATAAATCATGCTATATCTTTAAGATATAATAAACTAGTACTAACTGGTGTATTTATTTTTGATTTAAACCATAATTTTATCATACTAGTAGGTGGCCAAGCTAAAACAGCTAAATACTTCAATGTAAAACTTAGTGAAGTAGTTAGACATATTAGAAATGGTACAATCTTCTTAAATAAATATTATTTAAAATCAATTAAATAATATATTAATAATATTCTTTTATAACCCCCCCCCCATCCTCTGAGGGGGGCCGTGATATATCTAATATTCTCTCATGTTTTATTAATAATACTATTTATTCTATTCTTTTAAAAAGGGACAGAACTATGATATTATTTATAAGTAATAATATTATTATTATAAAATTATTATTAATTAGTAAAACTATTTCATTGCCCCCCCCCTATTATTAATAGGAGGGGCCGGTGAACTATAGAATGAATATATATATATTAATATAATTCTCTTCTCTTATCTTATCTTTTTTTTAATAAATAATAAAGGATAATAAATTATTTTAATGATAAATATATAAAAATATTAATTTTTTATAATAGTTCAGTTCTTCTTACTAAAGGGTGTGTGGTCATTTTTAATAGCTATCCCCCCCCAAAGGGGGGGGATGGTATTTATAGGTAATAAAAGCTACACACCCCCCCAAAGGGGGGGGGTGTGGCCATTTTCAATAGCTATTTTGGTGGAATTGGTAGACACGATACTCTTAAGATGTATTACTTTACAGTATGAAGGTTCAAGTCCTTCAAGTAGCAATATATATATATATAAATATTAAATATTAACTTTTAAAAATAACCCCTACTCAATATAAAATAGTCCCCGCCCCCCTAAAAGGGGGGCGGGGGCCATGAAATAGTTCACAAAGGGAAAACCATAGAATAGATAGAAAGTTTAATTCTATAATTTATAAAATTAATAAAAAAAAATAATAATATTTATTTATTTATTTATTAAAAAGTTAATATTTTTTATAAGTTTATGACATCCCCCCCATCATATTATATATGATGGGGGAATATAGTATATATTTTATTAATTGTATAAAAAAATATTTTATCTTTATTAATTATTATATGATTAACCTTCTTGCGACGGGTTTATTTTATTTTATCCCCTTGAGGGGGATAAACTTTTCTAATTAATATTAATATATATAAAATGTATATATATATAAATTTATAATATATATGAGCCGTAGACTAATAGGTAAGTCACCAAAATTTGAGTTTGGAGTTTGTTTGTTCGAATCAAACCGGTTCAAAATAAATATTATTATAATTATTTAAATATTGTAAATAACCCCATACCTTCTTACGATGGCCCCCCCTGAAAGGGGGGGCCTTCAACTATATCAATGAAAGGAGGGGGGTCCTGTGAAGAGAATATTGTTTAATGGTAAAACAGTTGTCTTTTAAGCAACCCATGCTTGGTTCGACTCCAGCTATTCTTATATATAGTTATATATAATCTTTATTAATTATTATATGATGGTTTACATAATATAAAATAATTCCGCCCCCCCTTTATAAAAGGAGGGGGCAGGGCAATGGAATAGTTTAAGGTTAATTGTAAATTTGGAGATAATAATAATAATTTTATAAAAATCTTAAATAAATAAATAAATAAATAAATAAATAAATAATAAGATTTTATATCTTATTTTTTATTATAAAATAAAACTTTCTTAGCTTAATGGTTAAAGCATAATACTTCTAATATTAGGATTCCATGTTCGACTCATGGAGAGAGTAATATATATATATATATATATTATTTATAAGTAATAATAATAATATAATTTTATAGATTAAAAAATTAATTATTTAATATATTCCCTTTCTTTAATTTACTATATTATAATCCTTAGGGACCTATAATTATAATATATTTATATATATTTATATTTTTTATTTATAAAAAGTATATATAATAACCCCCCCCCCAATATGCTTTGCATATTGGGGGGAATATATTAAAAAATATACAATAGGCAATATAATAATTTTTCCAAAAAAAAATAAGGGGAATCAGGAAATAGGTATAAGTTAATTGGTAAACTGAATGTCTTCCAAATATTGAATGCGAGTTCAAGTCTCGCTACCTATATAATAAGGGAGTAATTCTATTTTATTATTATTATCTATTCCATGGCCCCCCCCTTATAGGGGGGGGGGCGGAACTATCCCCTTAAAAATAATAATAAATTATTATTTTTTTATACTTATTAAATATTGATAAATTATATATATATTTTATAAAGGATCTGTAGCTTAATAGTAAAGTCCCATCTTGTCACGATGGAGGATGTCAGTGCAAGTCTGATTAGATTCGGGAAAATTCGCCATTAGGTAAGGCAGATTATTTGCTAAGTAATTGAATTAGTATTCTTATGAGTTCGAGCCTCATATTTTCCGATTAATATCCTTAATTTAATGGTAAAATATTAGTATACGGATCTAAATATATGGGTTCAATTCCTATAGGATATTATTATTATTATAAATAATAATTTATAGGTGAATATATTTCAATGGTAGAAAATACGCTTGTGGTGCGTTAAATCTGAGTTCGATTCTCAGTATTCACCCTATTATATAGCCTCCCAAAAGGGGCCATCCCCCCCTCCCTAAGGGGGGGAGGGATAGCCTATATCTATTATTCTTTTCATATATATATATATAGAGAATAATATAATTAAAGGATAGATATTCTCCCCTTAAAAGTAAAAGAGGTTTGCTCTTATCATAAAAATAATAGTTCCACCATATTAAAATAATATAGGTAGCCTCGCCCCCCCCCTTGAGGGGGGGGCGGGGCCATGGAATAGGCCCTAGAATGAGAGGATTCTGGAATTATTATTAATATTATAATATTAAATAATTTACTTTTTAGGATATATTAATTACTATTTCATGATCCCTACCCTTTTTTAAAGGGGTAAGTTATTATTAACTTGTATAGTTTAACGGTTAAAACATTTGTCTCATAAATAAATAATGAAAGGTTCGATTCCTTCTATAAGTATATATAAAACTACATATAAATATATTAAATATATAATAAATATATTTAATACAATAAAATATATATATTTTATTGAATAAATAAATAAAAAAATAATAAAAATATGAATTTAAATTTATTAAAATTATTAAATAATAAATTAGAGAAAAATTCTAATAATTTAGAATTAAATAAATTATTATTAAAAACTTTATTATTAGAATTAAATAAAATAAGATTATATAAAAATATTAATAATAATAATATTAATAAATATATAAATGAATTAAATAATAAAGGTAATAAATTACAACATTTAAATAATATAAATAATTGACTAACACAAATTTATAATTATAATAAAAATCTAGAAATTATAATTACTATAAAAGATAAATTAGTTACTAAATTATTATATAAATTTATAACATTAAAATTAAGTATAATTTCACGTATTAATTTTATAAAAAAAATTATTATTAGTAAACCTATTTTTGAACATACTATTAATAAATTAAATATTAAATTTTATTATTATAATTTATCATTATATAATAATAATAATATTATTAATTATAATAAATATTATATAAAAATAGTATCAAAATTAATAAATTTATTAAATAATAATAATAATAATTTAAGTAAAATTTTAAGTTATTATTATAATAAAAAAGTAACTATTGAACCTATTAAATTATCTTATAATTATTTAAATAGTGATATTTTTAGTAAATGTATTAGTATGGGTGATATTAATAAATATAATAATGGTATTAAAAATGAATATTCACGTTTATTAAATAATACAATCCCTAAATTAAATGATCAAGTTATTTCTATAAATTATATTAATAATATTAAATATATTAATAAATTAAAATATAATAATATTATTAATAATATTAATAATAATAATAATAATAAATTACAATTAAATATTAATAATATTTATAATAATATAAATATTAATAATATCCCTATAAATATTTTAATGTTTAAATATTTAACAGGATGATCTATTACATTTAATGGTAGATTAGCATCAAGTAAATCTATTTCAAGATCTGAAACACAAAAAGTATTAGTAGGTACTTTCCGTAATAAAAATTATTTATGAAGTAATATTAATAATATCTATAAATTAAATTATATCCCAGCTAATCATAATATTTCTAATACATCTAATATTAATAAAAATGGTAAATATAATATTAAAGTTAAATTAAATTATATTTAATAATTAAAACCATAATACTTAATATTATAATTATATCCGTAATAAAGATTTAATTCTTAATAATATTCCCTCCCCCACCCCCCCCCTTTATAAAGGGGGGGTTATATAAAAATGACTCTATTCCATGGCCCCGCCCCCCCTCAAGGGGGGGGCGAGGCTATTTTTATTCTTTTATTTTAACATAGGATACTTATTTATAATCATTCTTTTTTTAATAAAAATAAAGATTTATTATTTTAATAATTTTCTTTATAATTTAATTAATTATAATATAATTCTAGGTATAATAAGATTATAAAATAGTTTAGCTACTCTATTATATAAAAAATAAGGATTATAATAAGTTATAAATATAAGTAATAATATATATTTTTATTATAAATTTATAAAATAGTTCCGCCCCCCCCTTTATTAAGGGGGGGGGGATAGCTATCTTTAATTTAATAAGTTAGGGGCCATTAATTAGATTAGGAGGGATCTCCAATGTTGGTAATTGGAGTTGAGCTGTAAACTCAATGGTTTATACCTTCATAGGTTCAATTCCTATTCCCTTCAAAGATTTGGCCCCCAACATCTCCCCTCTTTAGAGGGAGATGTTGGGGGCCATAAATATAGTTATTATTTATTTATTTATTTATAATTAATTATAAATCTATAATAAAATTGAATAGAACTTCTATAACTACCCTTCAAATATATTTAGGGAGGGTACTGGAATAGGATTATATTATAGTCTTTATAGCTTATCGGTTAAAGCCTCTCACTGTTAATGAGAATAGATAGGTTCGATTCCTATTAAGGACTTAATCACCCCCCAGTCTTTAAAGACTGGGGGATTATATTTATTTATTTATTTAAAAATATAATAATTAATAAAATAATAATAATATATATATATATATATAAAAAGTATATATAAGCCCCTCGGATCTAATTAATATGCATTTTATATCTAAGGGGGATTATGAATTAAAAGTAATAATAATTATCCTATTTCATGGCCCCCCCCTTATTAAGTTAAGGGGGGGGCGGGGAACTATTTCAGGGCTTTTGGGCCTACCTAAAGTAAAATCCGATACTATCTATTATTAAGAAAAGGAAATTACTATAATGATAATAAGGGCCATCCCCCCCTTATTAAGGGGGGGGGATGGCCCCCTTCGGGAGCTAAGATTATATATTAAGACAAAATAAATAAAGTATAATTTATTTATTTTGTCAAGATTACATTATGTTCCTTGGTAAGCTATCTCACTTTTATAAAGGGGAGATGGCCTTTATAGGTAATAAAAGTTAATTTATAAAATATTAATATTTTATAAATATTCATTATAGTTTATATTTTATATCCGATAAGATTATATAACCCCCCGAGGCAAGATGCTTTGCATCTTGGCCTCGGGGGGAGAATAAATTTCTAAAATAATTCCATATATCCCCTCGTTATTTTATATATAATGGTTGGGGGGAGGGTTAAAACTATAAAATAGTTGTAATAATATTGTAATAAAGTTCAAAAGGGGTTATAGTTAAATTTGGTAGAACGATTGCGTTGCATGCATTTAATATGAGTTCAAGTCTCATTAACTCCATTTATATATATATATATATATATATTATAATTTTATTTAAAATATAGAAACTATAATTCAATTGGTTAGAATAGTATTTTGATAAGGTACCAATATAGGTTCGATTCCTGTTAGTTTCAATAGATATTTATTTATAATAATCCCCTCCCCCTTTTTATAAAGTAAGGGGGGGGGTTATATAATTTATTATAATGAATTATTTTATATATAAGGATGGTTGACTGAGTGGTTTAAGGTGTAATATTTGAGCTATTATTAGTTTTAATAAGCTACGTGGGTTCAAATCCTACATCATCCGTTAAATATATATATATATATATATAAGTAATAAAAAAAAATTATATAAAATATAATATGAGAAAAATAAAATAATATTAAGAACATGATGTTGGTTCAGATTAAACGCTAAATAAGGACATGACACATGCAAATTAAACGTTTATTATATATAATATAATAAATATGTAGTGTATACGTGAGTAATTTATAAGGAATTATGAACTATAGAATAAGTTAAATGCTTTATAAAAGAATATTATATATTTGTCTATAGTCAAGCCTATAATGGTTTAGGTAGTAGGTTAATTAAGAGTTTAACCTAGCCATCGATCCATAGTCAATAATTAAAGTTATAATGACCACGTTGACTTTGAAATATAGTCAATATCTAAATGATACAGCAGTGAGGAATATTGAACAATGATCGAAAGATTGATTCAGTTACTTATTAGGATGATATATAATTATTTATTTATTTATTTATTTATATATAAAAAATATATATATATATATATAAATTGATTAAAAATAAAATCCATAAATAATAAAAATAATGATATTAATTACCATTAATTAATAATAATGGATATAATTATATAATTTATTTATATAATTATATTTTAATAGTCCTAACAAATATTTGTGCCAGCAGCTGCGGTAATACAAAGGGGGCTAGCGTTAATCATAATGGCTTAAAGGGTCCGTAGAATAATATATTTATTTATTTATATATTAGAGTTAATAAATTTAATTAAAGAATTATAATAGTAAAGATGAAATAATTATAATAATTATAAGACTGGTATATGTGAAAATATTAATTAAATATTAACTGACATTGATGGACGAAAGCTAGAGTAGCAATACGGATTCGATACCCGAGTAGTTCTAGCTGTAAACTATGAACACCATAATTTATTAAATAAATAAATTATAAATGAAAATGTAAGTGTTCCGCCTGAAGAGTACGTTCGCAAGAATGAAACTCAAGACAATAGACGGTTACAGACTTAAGCAGTGGAGCATGTTATTTAATTCGATAATCCACGACTAATCTTACCATATTTTGAATATATTTATTAATAATCGTTAATAATTTTACAGGCGTTACATCGTTGTCTTCAGTTCGTGCCGCAAGGTCTTAGATTAAGTTCATTAACGAACATAACTCCATATATATATATTAAATTATATATAATATTTATATCATTTTATAAAATGAAAGGAATTAAGACAAATCATGATGATCCTTATAATATGGGTAATAGACGTGCTATAAAAAAATAATAATAAAGTTATAAAATAATAATATTAAAATTAATAACATAAAATATTTTAATCTTTAATATATATATATATTATATATAGTATGAATTATAATCTGAAATTCGATTATATGAAAAAAGAATTGCTAGTAATACGTAAATTAGTATGTTACGGTGAATATTCTAACTGTTTCGCACTAATCACTCATCACGCGTTGAAACATAATATTATCCTAATATATATATTTATATTAAATTAATATAATAATTATTATATTTAATATATTTATTATATATAAGAAATATTATGAATTAATGCGAAGTTGAAATACAGTTACCGTAGGGGAACCTGCGGTGGGCTTATAATTTTCTTTAATATTCCTCCTTTATTTATTTATTATTTTAATAATTATTAAAATAATTATACTTTTTATATAGTTTGAAAAACTAATTATTAAATAATGAATATAATAATAATTCCATATACCCCCCATCATATATAATATGATGGGGGTAGTTCTAGCTGTAAACTATGAACACCATAATTTATTAAATAAATAAATTATAAATGAAAATGTAAGTGTTCCGCCTGAAGAGTACGTTCGCAAGAATGAAACTCAAGACAATAGACGGTTACAGACTTAAGCAGTGGAGCATGTTATTTAATTCGATAATCCACGACTAATCTTACCATATTTTGAATATATTTATTAATAATCGTTAATAATTTTACAGGCGTTACATCGTTGTCTTCAGTTCGTGCCGCAAGGTCTTAGATTAAGTTCATTAACGAACATAACTCCATATATATATATTAAATTATATATAATATTTATATCATTTTATAAAATGAAAGGAATTAAGACAAATCATGATGATCCTTATAATATGGGTAATAGACGTGCTATAAAAAAATAATAATAAAGTTATAAAATAATAATATTAAAATTAATAACATAAAATATTTTAATCTTTAATATATATATATATTATATATAGTATGAATTATAATCTGAAATTCGATTATATGAAAAAAGAATTGCTAGTAATACGTAAATTAGTATGTTACGGTGAATATTCTAACTGTTTCGCACTAATCACTCATCACGCGTTGAAACATAATATTATCCTAATATATATATTTATATTAAATTAATATAATAATTATTATATTTAATATATTTATTATATATAAGAAATATTATGAATTAATGCGAAGTTGAAATACAGTTACCGTAGGGGAACCTGCGGTGGGCTTATAATTTTCTTTAATATTCCTCCTTTATTTATTTATTATTTTAATAATTATTAAAATAATTATACTTTTTATATAGTTTGAAAAACTAATTATTAAATAATGAATATAATAATAATTCCATATACCCCCCATCATATATAATATGATGGGGGTATACATAATATAATGAACCCATGTTTTTTTAATTTCCTCTTTTTTAGTCTGTCTTTTATTGGGTCATAGGATAGTTCCCCCACTTATTAAGGGGGAGTCATGTAATAGTGGAAATTATGAAATAGTATATATATTTTTTATCTTTTTAATTAATAATCCCCCCCCGGGGCGAGATGCAATAGCATCTTGGCCCCGGGGGCGTTTAAAATAATATATATATATATTAAAAAAGAATATAGTTTAATGGTAAAACAGTTGATTTCAAATCAATCATTAGGAGTTCAAGTCTCTTTATTCTTGTTTATAAGTAATGAATAATAGATTTGAAATATTTATTATATAGATTTAAAGAAATAATCATAGAATACATAAGTTATTAATAGTTATTAGGTTACTAATAAATTTAATTTTAATACCTAAGGGAAACCTATTATATATAAATTATTAAATAATTTATATATTTATATATATATACTAAGTGAACTGAAACATCTAAGTAACTTAAGGAAAATAAATCAACCGAGATATTATAAGTATTGGTGAGAGAAAATAATATAGTCAAATAAGTATTATGTAATATAATTATGTAAGAATATAGGACAAACTAGTTCTAAGACTAAATACTATTAATAAACAAAATAAGTACCGAAAGGGAAAGTATGTAAGTGGTTATTTTATAAGTAATCATAGATATAATTATTATATTAATGATGTACCTTTTGTATAATGGGTCAGCAAGTAATTAATATTAGCAAAATAATATTATAAATAATTTGAAATAATTTAACTTTTCTTAATTGATAAAGTTATTAAATAGTTAATATTAATTGACCCGAAAGCAAATGATCTTACTATGACCAGACGGTTAAACGGTCGAACAGGTTGATGTTGCAATATCATCTGATGAGTTGTGGTAAGTAGTGAAAGACAAATCTGATTTGCAGATAGCTGGTTTTCTACGAAATATATGTTAGTATAGCTTTTATATAATAATAATTATTATAATATATATTATATAATATATATTATAAAGAACGGTACAGCAACAAATATATTTAGGGGAACTATTGTAGTTTTATCAAAAATATTTGATCTCGGAATGTTTAATTATAACTCATTATTCTTCTCCTTTAAAGGGAATAAAATAAAGAGAAAAATATAAAAAGTCAGATTATGTGCGATAAGGTAAATAATCTAAAGGGAAACAGCCCAGATTAAGATATAAGGTTCCTAATTAATAATAATAATAAGTGAAATAAATATTAAAATATTATAATACAATCAGTTAATGGGTTTGACAATAACCATATTTTTAATGAACATGTAACAATGCACTGATCTAATAATTATAAATAATATTAAAAATCAAATATATTTCATATATTTGTTAATAAATAATATACGGATCTTAAATAAAAAAAAAAAATAAGAATTATTTAACCGAATATCTAAATATTATTATTAAATAATAATAATAATAATATGGTAGTAGAACATTTAATGAAAAAATATATTAATTATTAATTAATATATAATTTTTAAAAATAAATAAATCTTTTTTAAAGATTAAATATTTAGAAATATAAATAATTAAATAGAGAATGCTGACATGAGTAACGAAAAAAAGGTTAATCCTTTTCACCTAAAACATAAGGTTTTACTATAAAAGTACGGCCCTTAATTAAATTATAAAAATATATTTATGATAGGATAATTCTAAATAAAAATATATATCTTTTATTATATATATTATATATATAAAACTATAAAAGATCAAGAAATATATTTAAAGAATACCGTAATGTATACCGACTCAGGTATGTTAGTAGAGAATATGAAGGTGAATTAGATAATTAAAGGGAAGGAACTCGGCAAAAATAGCTCTAACGTTAGTCAATAAAGAGATTTAAAAACAAGGTTGTACAACTGTTTAATAAAAACACCGCACTTTGCATAAACGATAAGTTAACGTATAAGGTGTGAACTCTGCTCCATGCTTAATATATAAATAATATTATTTAACGATAATATTATTAAATTTAAGTAAATAGCAGCCTTATTATGAGGGTTCTAAGGTAGCGAAATTCATTGTCCAATAATTATGGTCCTGCATGAATGACGTAATGATACAACAACTGTCTCCCCTTTAAGCTAAGTGAAATTAAAATCGTAGTGAAGATGCTATGTACCTATAGTGTGACGGAAAGACCCTATGCAGCTTTACTGTAATTAGATAGATCGAATTATTGTATATTATATTCAGAATATTAAGTAATTGATTAAATAATAAATGAGATACTTATTATAATAATATAATAATTCTAATCTTATAATATATTTAATAGATAATAATTATTCTTAAATAAATATTATATATTTATATATATATTTATATATATTATATATAATAATAATAATAAGAGACAATCTCTAATTGGTAGTTTTGATGGGGCGTCATTTTCAGCAAAAGTATCTGAATAAGTCCATATATATATTATAATATTATTAAAAATAATAAAATATATATTATATATATTAATTATAAATAGAAATATATTAGTTTTTAATATATTTTAGTAATAGATAAAATTATGTACAGTAAAAAATTGTCTAGAAAACAATAATAATAATATAAAAATATATTATATAATAAAATGTATTAAATTAATATAATGGTTTAACTGTGCAACAATTGTAACACAAACAAGTGAAACAAGTACGTAAGTATGGCATAATGAACAAATAACACTGATTGTAATGGTTATTGATAACGAATAAAAGTTACGCTAGGGATAAATTACCCACTTGTCCCATTATATTGAAAAATATAATTATTCAATTAATTAATTGAAGTAAATTGGGTGAATTGCTTAGATCTCCATATAAATGGACAATAAGCATCGAAGCTTATAACAACTTTTATATATGTATATATACGGTTATAAGAACGTTCAACGACTAGATGATGAGTAGAGTTAACAATAATTCATCCACGAGCGCCCAATATCAAATAAAGATTTTTAATAACCCCCAGAGCCAGCATGCAAAGCATCCTCTGGGGGAAAATATTATATTAAATTTATTTGATAATGATATAGTCTAAACAATTTGGTAACAAATTGATAAATAAATATGTAACAATATTTATATAATAATAAATTGAACAGGGTAATATAGCGAAAGAGTAGATATTGTAAGCTATGTTTGCCACCTCGATGTCGACTCTACCTATCCTCTTGGTTGTAAATGCTAAGAAGGGTTTGACTGTTCGTCAATTAAAAGGTAACGTGAGTTGGGTTAAATACGATGTAAATCAGTATGGTTCCTATCTACTATAGGTAATATTATCAACTTAAGTCTTATTCTTAGTACGCAAGGATCAGAATGAATTAATCTATGGTGCATCTATTGATTATTATATAATATATATATAAATTTATTTATATATATATTATCTATATTAGTTTATATTTCAATATATATATATAATCATAGTAGATAAGCTAAATTAATAAATAATAAGTTTCCCTCACCTTTTTAAGGTGGAGGAAGCTTAAATAAGTATTGAAAGCATATAAAATACGAAGTTGTCTTAAGATGAGATAATAATCTAATTATTTTATACTAAAATATAATTAATAATTCATTATTAATTTATAGGTTTTTTATATATTTATATAAAAAAATACTAATTTATTAGTTATCTATATAATATCTAATCTATTATTCATTAATTTATAACTATCTTATATATTTCCTACTCTGGTCATCATATAATGATGGCCAAGGGGTTATATTCTATTATATATAATATTTTATTATTTATACTCCTATTATAATCCAAACAATAAATGGAAACTATTTAAAATTATCCCCCCCCCCCAATCCTTTATAGGATTGGGGGGAACTATTTCATTTAAAATTATCTCTTTTTTTTTATAAGATAAATAATATAATAGGGAAGGTATATAAAAATAGTTATATTAGCTCAATTGGTAGAGCGTTCGTTTTGTAATCGAAAGGTTTGGGGTTCAAATCCCTAATATAACATAACCCCCCCCCCCGGGTCATACTCAGCATGACCTGGGGGGGGGGATGTATTTAATATATATAATTTATAATATATATTATAATAAGATTATAAATAAATTATTCTCTGGATTCGCCCCCGGACCCCTTTAAATGGGATCCGGGGCTGATTAAGTAGGTTATTCTTATAAATATTTCATTATTATTATAATTTTATAGAGAAATTACTATTAGAATTATAATAATAATTTAAGGTAAATAGTTCTCCAGGAGATAATAATATATAATAGGTATAATATTGACCTTATCGTCTAATGGTTACGACATCATCTCTTCATGTTGAAAATACCGGTTCAATTCCGGTTAAGGTTATAATAATAAATACCGATTTTTATTTTATTTATAAAAATGTGAATTTTAATAATCTTTTTAAAATATAACTCTTATATCCCCCGTCATGCTTAGCATGACGGGGTGGGGGTAATGTTTAGCATTATAATCAGAGGAATTATCTTTTTTATAAATAAATTACTCTTAGGTTTCCTTAATATGGTTCCATACCTAAGTAAGTAAGTTAATAAAGATAATATATAAAAAATAAAGATAAATAAGATATATATATATATATATATAAATAAATATATGTATGTATGTATATATATAATAATTATATATAAAATATAAATAAATATATAATAATATATTATATATATAATATATTAATAATAATAAGATATATTATATATATATTAAAAATATAATATGGCATTTAGAAAATCAAATTTATATTTAAGTTTAGTTAATAGTTATATTATTGATTCACCACAACCTTCTTCAATTAATTATTGATGAAATTTAGGTTCATTATTAGGATTATGTTTAGTTATTCAAATCTGTACAGGTATTTTTTTAGCTATGCATTATTCATCAAATATTGAATTAGCATTTTCATCAGTTGAACATATTATGAGAGATGTACAATTTGGTTGATTAATTAGATATATGCATGCAAATGGTGCATCATTCTTCTTTATTTGTATGTATATTCATATTGGTAAAGGATTATATTATGGTTCATATAGATCACCTAGAATTCTATTATGAACAGTAGGGGTTATTATCTTTATCTTAACAATGGCTGCAGCATTTTTAGGTTACATCCACAATAGCCTAACATTATCTAAGAATAATTATAAATTAATATCACAATATAAAAAGAGAAATAAAAAACTATGAATTAATATGATTAATATAAAACGTAATTATAGTCTAAATAATTATCCTATTACTAATAAATCAGTAGAAGAAGTATTAAAAGAATTAAATATTCAATTATTACATGTTTGAGATAATTTAGAAGATAATAAAGTACGTTTAAATATTAATAATACAGTAAAAAATAAAACAGGAATTTATATTATTATTAATAAAATTAACAATAAATTTTATATTGGTTCTTCTACTAATAAATTATATACTAGATTATGTAGACATTTATTAAATTTTCATGGTAGTTTATTATTAAAAAAATCTGTTAAATTATATGGTTTAAATAATTTTATTTATGGTATTATTGAAATAAAAGATAATATTTTATCTGAAGAATTATCTTTTTTAGAAACTTTATATATTCTAACATTATTACCACAATATAATATTTTACAAGAAGCTTATTCAAGTAGAGGGTATAAACATACCCCTGAAATTATTCAAAAAATAAAAGATAAATTTACTAAAGAACGTCGTAAAATATTATCAGATTATCAACTAGCAAGAAAAGGTAAATGATCAGAAGAAAGTAAAATAAAATTAAGTCAAAGTAATATTAATAGATTTGTATCCCAAGATACACGTAATAAATTATCTGTTGTTCATAGTAAAACTATTAAATTGTATAATTTAAATGAAGAATTTTTATGTAATTTTAAAAATATTAATACAGCAAGTCATTATTTATGTACAAGTGAAAAAACTATTGGTCGTTGTATAAAAGAGGGTTATATTTATATCCCTAATGTATTTATACCTTATTTAAATAATGAATTTTTAAATAAAAATAATCATATTAAATCATTTATTAATAATGACGACTTATACTTTATTAATAGTAGAAAAATTAAATCATTAAAAAAAGCAGGGTATATCCCTTATACTTGAAATACTAAAATTTATATTTCTAATAAATAATTTTCCTTTATATTTCCCTGGTCATTATATAATGACTAGGGGATTCTTTATATAATTTTGCCAATCTATAGATTATGGCAATAGTTTATATTTCTCTTTTTTTTAAGTGAATTATTAAAATAATTATCTTATATGATAGTCTACTATTACATATATTATATAATATATGACTATAATAAATAACTTTTATTAGAAATATTATAGTATAGTAATTAAATATTTTAATATGATATATATATATATCATGGCGACATTAGTGAAAACGATTAATAATTATAATAAATAATCAAGATCGTCGGTTAAATAAATAATCGCTACAGACTAGTCCACTAATGGATATCTGCAATGATATTTAATGTATAGTCGAATATATATATTATAATTATAAAAATAATATAAATATATATATAAAAAACAAGTATTGCTGCGTGTATGGGCAAATGTCTCATTGAGGTGCTCTAGTAATTACTAATTTATTCTCAGCTATTCCTTTTGTTGGTCAAGATATTGTATTATGATTATGAGGTGGATTTAGTGTATCTAATCCTACTATTCAAAGATTCTTTGCATTTCATTATTTAGTTCCATTTATTATTGCAGCTGCAGTAATTATGCATTTTATGGCTTTACATTTACATGGATCATCAAATCCTTTAGGTATTACAGGTAATTTAGATAGATTACCTATGCATGGTTATTTTGTTTTTAAAGATTTAATTACAGTATTTGTATTTTTAATCTTTTTCTCATTATTTGTATTTTATTCACCTAATACAATGGGTCATCCTGATAACTATATTCCTGGTAATCCTTTAGTAACACCTGCATCTATTGTACCTGAATGATATTTATTACCATTTTATGCTATTTTAAGATCAGTACCTGATAAATTATTAGGTGTTATTCTAATGTTTGCAGCTATTTTAGTATTATTAGTTTTACCATTTACAGATAGAAGTGTTGTAAGAGGTAATACATTTAAAGTATTATCTAAATTCTTCTTTTTCTTATTTTTAGCTAATTTTGTATTATTAGGACATATTGGTGAATGTCATGTAGAACCTCCATTTGTTGTTATGGGACAAATTGCAACATTCTTATATTTTGCTTATTTCTTAATTATTGTACCAGTAATTTCAACTATTGAAAATGTATTATTCTATATTGGTAGAGTTAATAATTCTAAATAAATAGGATCCATCATGCCATGCATGATGACACCAAAAGTTATATTCTATATATTTCTTAATAATATTAATAATATCCATACTAAATATATAATGTATAGCATTATAGTTATATACCTTCCGCCAAGATAGCATCTTGGCCCGAGGAGTGGGTTATTAAATAATATATAAATAATATTCTTATTACTACTTACTAATGATAATCTATATTACCTCCCCCAGGAGGGTCAGTCGTCCTCTACCACTATTTATATTATTAGTTACCATAGATAAATATAAGTAATATATACATATGCAATATGATGTAATAGGTTAACATATTAGGGTCATGACCTAATTCTATACGTTCAAATCGTATTATTGCTATAAATAAATAAATTTTAAGGCCTTGAGTCTTATATGCTACCGCATATTGTATCCGGGTGTTATTATCATTTATTATATAATAATAGGAATAATAAAATTTTATTTATTTAAATATTATATATTATATAAATTTTATAATTAGAATGTATATAACTCCTAAAGAGCGATATTATATAAATTAATAATAAATATATATAAATATATTATTTATATATATATATATTATATATAGGAAAGTCATAAATATATAAATTAAAATATATATATAATATATATATTTTATAATAAAGTAATAAATATAAATAAATAATAATGGAAATACTTATAATTTTTAATATAAGGTAAATAATCACCCCCACCCTTCGGTGGGGGTGAATAATTTAAAATAGCTTAATAAATATATTATTTAGTAATAATAATAATTATCGGTTGGTAATTAATTTTATATCTAATTTTTTAATTAATAATTCTACTGACCCCTTAAAGGGGTCAGTGTTGAGAATAGTTTCTCCTATAATAATAGGAAAAAAAGTAGATCTTGTAATAGTTATATATATATATTTATATTATTTTTAATAAAAATAATATATTAATTATATATTTTTAATATATATAATTAAATAATAAATCATCAAATATATAATATATTTTAAAATTATTATAATATACAAAAATATGCTTAAATATAATATATATATATATTTATATATACTTTATATATATTATATATAATATATAATAACAGATAGAAGCCAAAGGGTTAGGCGCTTTCTTTGGGAGAAAGAGTTAGTTAGTTCGAATCTATCCTATCTGATACTTCTCTCCGGTAAACATTATATGTTTACCTTTTTTTAATATACTTATAAATATAATAGCAAGTACTGGATGGATTCGATCCACATTTTCAATGTTAGTTCGAATCTATCCTATCTGATAAAAATAAATAATTAAAGTATTATAATATAAATTATGTCATATTATGATGGATTTCGAACCTTTCTAAAGAAAAGTTCGAATCTATCCTATCTGATACCATCTGGCCACAACCATCTTATAGATGGTTGTGGCTATCTGATTTAAATAAATAATTAAAGTATTATAATATAATTTATGTTATATTATAAGTAATATATTAATAAATAATTATTTATTATTATTATTAATTAATTTAATAAATATAAAATAATATATATAATATATAGAATTATGAACATTGTAATATAATTATATTACTCTCCTTTTTATTTATAGTGTTATACATTATAAATAAAAGTTATGAGGATTTAATATTTTTGTTTATTTATTTATTTTTAATTATAATTTTAACAACCTAACTTATGGGATCCGTAATGCAGTGCATTACGGATCTCATTCGGGTAGTATTTATAATTATTTAAATAAACAATTATAATAATATTATTTTTTAAATAATATATAATAAATAATTTATTATTAATAATATTTATTTATTATTTTTAATAAATATATAATAAATATTGAATAAAGTAATAACTAAAATAAATAATTTAATTAATTAAATTATTTATTAATTAAATTAATAAAATATATAATCAATATGGTACAAAGATGATTATATTCAACAAATGCTAAAGATATTGCAGTATTATACTTTATTTTTGCATTATTTAGTGGTATGGCTGGTACAGCTATGTCATTAATTATTAGAATGGAATTAGCAGCTCCAGGTGTACAATATTTAGGTGGTAATAATCAATTATTTAATGTTTTAGTAGTAGGACATGCTGTATTAATGATTTTCTTCTTAGTTATGCCTGCTATGATTGGTGGTTTTGGTAGCATAAAAATATATTCTTAATAATCCCCTATTATCAGAGCCCCCCAATCCTTTATAGGATTGGGGGGCATTATCTATATTATCCCCGGTGGAGTCGTTTCTTTCCTTTGTATAAAAGGAATTAGATAATGGGAGATTAAAAGATTGGAATAAGTTGCCGTAATATATTGAAAAATATATTATTATTATAACACTATATGCGAGAAAACCCTAAAGTCATAATATAATATTATATAAAATTCAATTAAATTATCCCTGGGCCCATCATAGCATGATGGACCCAGGAGGTAGGGAGTATATTATAATATTAAAAATTATTATGAATAATCGTCCTTCGGAACCGTAACGCTCTGCATTACGGTTCCAGGGGTTATAGATAAATGGATAATTCGCAGGAAATATTATAATAATTAATTATTATTATAGATCCTCAGAGACTACACGTGTTACACCAATACCTTAGGTATTGGTTGAAGATATAGTCCAAATATAATTGAAAAATTATAATAAATAGAACTATTTATTACCATTAATGATTGGAGCTTCAGATATGTCATTCCCAAGATTAAATAATATTGGATTTTGATTATTACCTCCTGCTTTAGTATGTTTAGTAACATCTACATTAGTAGAATCAGGTGCAGGTACAGGATGAACTGTATTAAGTACCCTAATATTATGCAGTTATAAAATGTCATTCGATGCGTGAAAGACCTCATATAATTTATTTATTAATTATAAATTTAATATAATAAAATTATATTGTAATTTAATTATATATTTATTATACTACTTTTTAACTCATAATAAAATAAATATTAAATATTTATTAAATATTTTTCTTAACCCAACTATTATATTTATGTATAATAAGGGATTATCTTTTTTTATAAAAAAAGTATCATCGTTAGAAGTAAAAATGTATAATATTAAAGGTTTATATGCCAGTGTAAATAATTTTATACTTCAGAGACTACATATGACAAAATTAATAAAAAAAGATTATACAACAAATAAAATAGATAATATTAATATAAATGAATGATTAGTAGGAATAACTGATGGTGATGGTACATTTAATGTATATCTTAATATAAAAAATAAGAAAGTAATTTTTACTTATAAAATTACATTAATAAGTAAAAATGCTCAATTATTATACAAAATTAAATCTTATTTAGGTGTTGGTTCTGTATTATATCTAGATAAAAATCATCCTAATTTAGTTTCCTATTTAATTAGAGATAGACAATTATTATTAAATAATTTAATTCCTATTTTTGATAAATACCCATTATTAACAAGTAAAAGATTTAATTATTTAAAATTTAAATCTTGTTTATTAATTAGTCAAAATAATAATTTGTCACAAATTGATAAATTAAATAAAATTAATGAAATTAAAAATTTAACATTAGATCATAATTATATTTCTGATGCTTGAAATCCTATTAAAAATATTATTTCTGAAAATAATGTAATAAATTATGATAAATTAAATATTGATCATATTATAAAAATTATAACAAAATCTTGATTAATTGGATTTATTGAAGCAGAAGGATCATTTTTTATTGTTAAGAAATCTACTTTATTAAAAGGGGATAGATTAGTTCATTCATTTGGTATTACTCAAAAATTAGATTATATTGTATTGCATTCTATTAAAATATTATTAAATATTAATAGTAAAATTCAGAACAGGAAAAATTATTATAAATTAGAAACAACTAATTCTCAAAATATTGAATATATCATAAAATATTTTAGATATTCTAATTATCTAACTAAATTTTTAGGTATAAAAAGTTTTGAATTTAAAATTTGAATAAGATCTTATTATAAATATAAAAATGATTATAATAAATTAAATATTGTAAGAGAAATTATAAGAAAATCTAGATATAATCTATAATTTTATAGGCCCCCCCGACCGTCCGGTCAGGGGGGACCCCCCGAAGGAGTATAATTAATTAATATTAATTTAAGGTATAGTCCGAACAATATAGTAATATATTGATTAACAATTTTTTTATTTGATACCCACCTTTATCTTCTATCCAGTCTCATTCAGGACCTAGTGTAGATTTAGCTATTTTTGCTTTACATTTAACATCTATTTCATCATTATTAGGTGCTATTAATTTCATTGTTACAACATTAAATATGAGAACAAATGGTATGACAATGCATAAATTACCATTATTTGTATGAGCTATTTTTATTACAGCTTTCTTATTATTATTATCATTACCTGTATTATCAGCTGGTGTAACAATGTTATTATTAGATAGAAACTTTAATACTTCATTCTTTGAAGTAGCCGGTGGTGGTGATCCAGTATTATACCAACACTTATTTTGATTTTTCGGTCAAATTGGCCCTTTAATGTTAATTATAACATTAACGCATTTTCCTATATGCTGAAAATTATTAATAATTTATTTTACTACTAATAATTTATTTAAAAATAATCTTATAAGTCATTATTTAATTAATGCCTTATTAGTAAAAATGTGAAATAAAGATAATAATCAGCCGGTAACCAATAATAAATCTTATTTAGTAGCAACCTCAGAGACTACACGGAAAATATTAAATAATAATATTTCTAATGATAAATTTAATCAATGATTAGCAGGTTTAATTGATGGTGACGGTTATTTTGGTATTTCACAAGGTAAATATACTTCATGTGAAATTCTTTTAGAATTAAGAGATGAAAAAGCATTAAGACAAATTCAAAATAAATTTGGAGGATCTGTTAAATTAAGATCAGGAATTAAAGCTATTAGATATAGATTAAATAATAAAGAAGGTATAATTAAATTAATTAATGCTATTAACGGAAATATTAGAAATACTAAAAGATTAGTACAATTTAATAAAGTATGTAATTTATTAGATATTAATTTTATTAATCCTATTAATTTAACTAAAGATAATGCTTGATTTTCTGGTTTTTTTGATGCTGATGGTACAATTACTTATTCTTTTAAAAATAATCAACCACAATTAATTATTTCAGTAACTAATAAATATTTACAAGATGTTGAATATTATAATATTTTAAATATTGGTAATATTTATTTTGATAAAGCAAAAAATGGTTATTTTAAATGATCTATTCAATCAGAAAAAGATATTATTAATTATATTAATAATTATAATAAATATTGTTCTTCTAGAACTATAAAACAAAAAAGATTATTATTAGTTACTGAATATTATTATTTAAAAGCTATAAAAGCTTATAATCAACCTCTTAATACTTTATTATATAAAGCTTGATTAAATTTTGAAAATAAATGAAAATATTAATTACCCCCTTGTTTATTTATTAATCTCTCATTGTTATAATGTAAGAGATTAAATATATAAAGAATGAGTAAATTATTTAATAAAGATATAGTCCTTTTTTTTAATTAAAAAGCATCCCGAAGTTTATATTTTAATTATTCCTGGATTTGGAGTAGTATCACATATTGTATCAACATATTCTAAAAAACCAGTATTTGGTGAAGTTTCAATGGTTTATGCTATGGCTTCTATTGGTTTATTAGGATTCTTAGTTTGATCACATCATATGTATATTGTAGGATTAGATGCAGATCTTAGAGCTTATTTCACATCAGCTACAATGATTATTGCTATCCCTACAGGTATTAAAATTTTTTCATGATTAAAAAATTCCTTTAGCAAGAATATAATGTTGATCAGAAAATATATAAATAATAATAATAATATAATTATAAATAATTTAGAAAAATCTATCTTTTTAAATACTTCCTATATTTCTCATGGCCCTGACAGTCCCCTAGAGGCTGTCAGAACTATTGAAGAATATGAAGAGTTTAATAAAAAGAATTTATATGATATTTATCCAAGATCAAATAAATATTATATTAAACCTAATAATATTTCTAAAGAATTAGTTGTATATGGTACTAATTTAGAATCAAATGTTAGTAAACCTATTTATACAAGTATTGTAAAATCTATAGTTAATATTCCTAATAATATTTTATATATTATTGTAGGTATTTTATTAACAGATGGTACAATTGAATATAATTCTAAAAAAAATATTCATAATAAAAATATAATAGATATTAATAGTAGATTTAGATTAAAACAATCTATAATTCATAGTGAATATTTAATTCATGTATATTTATTATTATCACATTATTGTATTAGTCCTCCTAAATTAAAAATTGATAAAGTAAAAGGTAAATCTTATTATCAATTAGAATTTTATACTAGAGCATTACCTTGTTTTACTATTTTAAGAAAACATTTTTATAATGGTAGAATTAAAATTATTCCTAATGATTTATATGATTTATTAAATTATGAATCTTTAGCTCATATAATTATGTGTGATGGTTCTTTTGTAAAAGGAGGTGGTATTTATTTAAATTTACAATCTTTTAAATTAAAAGAATTAATTTTTATTATAAATATTTTTAATATTAAATTTAATTTAAATTGTACTTTACATAAAAGTAGAAATTCTTATCTAATTTATATTAGAGTTAAATCAGTTAAATATTTATATCCTTATATTTATAAATATATTGTACCTTCAATAAAATATAAGTTTGATTATAAATTAAATTTAAAATATGATTATTATTATAAAAATATTATTAAATAATTATTTATATATATATATAGAGGCAAACTCGAGAGAAACCCTATATTAAGAAATAAGAATTAATATAGGACAATCGTCGAACTAAATCATATTTAAGAAATTAATATGTAAAAGCGTAGAGATTAGACGCCTCTGGTTATCTAAGTAATAAATATATATTATTTATTATATGATGACATAAGGAATAATCCTATGGAGTCAGTAATGACGTTGAAGCATACCTTCAAATATTAATTTATATTTATATAAAAATTCATATAATAAATATGAATTTAATTCTCTTAATCCCCCTCCCCTAAAGGGGAGGGAGAAAAGAGATTATTAATATCCAACCCATTATAAATTTAATTAATATATTAATTAAATGGGATATTATATATCCTCCCCCCCCGGGATATAAACCCGGGGGGGGGGTAGTTTATATAATATATTTTTAACAAGCTAGCTACCTTTTAATTAGGTAGATGATCCTCTATTATTGGGGATCTATAAATATTTAACTCATATAAATTATGAGTTTATATTTAAAAAATCTGTGATGATTTAAAGTTAAAAAAAAAGAGCACTTATTTATGGTGGTTCTATTAGATTAGCTCTACCAATGTTATTTGCTATTGCTTTCTTATTCTTATTCACTGTTGGTGGATTAACAGGAGTAGCATTAGCTAATGCATCATTAGATGTAGCATTCCACGATAAATATATATAAGTGTCGTGTTTAAAATTCACTATCAATATTTCTTACTAAAAAATAGTAATGATATAAAGGGTTATTATATATATATTAAATTTTTATAATATTAAATATAGAATTAATTAAAATAATTATTTATTATTAAATATTTTAATTAGGCCCCACAAATTCTATAAAGGATTTGTGGGGTCAATAATAATAGCTAACGGTGAAATCTTATTTATTGAAAACTTAATGCATTTTTATACTACATAAATATATAAGACAATACCGTGGTAACCTATTATTTTTAAAATAATGGGGCACTGTAGAGACTACACGTGAATGATATTATATAATCCCCCCGGGTCCAAGATGCAAAGCATCTTGCCCCGGGGCGTTATAAATAAATAAATTATTGATTATATAATATTAAGATATAGTCCGATCCCTTACGTGAGTATGGTTATAAAAATATATTATTAATTATAAAACTTTAAGAAAATTATTAAAAAATAATTTTTATCCCTTTCATATATAAAACATATATAAGATTGGGAGTAAAAAAAATATATTATTATATTTGACTTATTTAAAATTATTATTAATAAATTTAATTTTTTATTTTATTAAAGAGATATATGAGATTATTAATAATTATAGAAATATTTTAAATAAATATTCTATTAATATTAATAATGATAATATTTTTAAATTTAAATTTTTAGATAATTATACTGAAGAAGAAAAAGGTTATTATTTATCCGGATTATTTGAAGGTGACGGTAATATTTATACTAGAAGATTTATAATTGTATTTTCTATTGAAGATAGTTATTTAGCTTATTATTTATGTCAATATTTCAATATAGGGTATATTGAAGGTAAATATAATTCTAAAAAAGAATTAACAGCTGTAGCATGATATATTATAAATCTAACAGATCAAAAATTATTTATTAATTATATTAATGGTAAATTATTAACATATAAACGTTATGATCAATATTATAAATATGGTTTTGACAAATCATTAAATATTCAATTAAAACAACCATGTGAATTTAATGTATTATTAAATCCTTGATTAACGGGTTTTAATGACGCAGATGGTTATTTTTATCTAGGATTTCAACTTTATAAAAATAGTCAATGATTAAAATTTCATTTAGAATTATCACAAAAAGATAAATATATTTTAGATATTATTCAAAAATATTTTAATCTAGGTAATATTATTATAAGAAATTATAAATCAGGGACTACAGCTTATATTTATAAAGCTCAATCAGAAAAAGCTATAAAACCCTTTATTGAATATTTTAATAAATATCTTCCCTTAAGTTTAAGAAGGTATAAACAATATTTATTATTAAATATTGCTTATAATTTAAAATTAAATAATTTACATAAATTATTAAATTATCTATTAATATTAAAAGAATTAATATTATTACAAAGTGTTAAATATATGTCTTTAAATCTAAAAAAAGAATTAAATGAAAAAGCAATAATTATTATTAATAAATCTAGAAAATTAAGAAATTTAAAAGAGAAATAATATATTATTATATTTGACTTATTATGTAGTGGCTCATTTCCGTGCGACTTGTTAAGTTATTATTAATAATACTTACTATTACATAAATTATTATATTATATATATTTTATAATATATTAATTAATATAGATAAGTTATATTTTTACTAATATAAACCTAACTACAAGTGTATTAAAATGGCAACATAAATATGCTAAGCTGTAGTGACAATAGTAGCCATATCCTTAACAGTTAAGGTGAAGGAGCTTAGGTTGATCTAATATGCTCAATGAAAGTGAATCAAATGTTATAAAATTACTTAATAAAGTCACTAGTAAAAATCTGTTTAAAATTTACTATAATAAATGGTTGATGTTATGTATTGGGAATTAGCATACAGTAAATCATATAACCATTAGTAATATAGTTTGAGAGCTAAGTTAGATATTAACGTATTAATAATAAAACAAGGTAAGCCCTATAATTTATTATTGATAAAATAATACCTATTATTAATTAGGATTAAAAAATATTAAATTTAATTATCCAAATTTTTTTAATATTTATAGGGTAAAAGATTGTATAAAAAGCAAATGCCAAATTGTAATGATTTGGATAGGAATTTATATTCTAAGATGAAAATCTGCTAACTTATACTATAGGTGATACGCCTATTTAAATAATAATTTAAATGGGAGGTTATTTATTTAACTGATAGATATTTATAAATATTGAATAGGTATTGCGTGAGCCGTATGCGATGAAAGTCGCATGTACGGTTCTTACCGGGGGAAAACTTGTAAAGGTCTACCTATCGGAATATTATGTATTATCAATGGGTGCTATTTTCTCATTATTTGCTGCTTACTATTATTGAAGTCCACAAATTTTAGGATTATACTATAATGAAAAATTAGCTCAAATTCAATTCTGATTAGTATTTTTAGGTGCTAATATTATTTTCTTACCTATGCATTTCTTAGGTATTAATGGTATGCCTAGAAGAATTCCTGATTACCCTGATGCATTCGCAGGTTGAAATTATGTAGCATCTATTGGTTCATTTATTGCTGTTGTTTCATTATTCTTATTTATCTATGTTTTATATGATCAATTAGTTAATGGATTAGAAAATAAAGCAACTAATAAATCAGTAGTATATGCTAAAACTCCAGATTTTGTTGAATCTAACGAAATCTTCGCTTTAAATACAATTAAGTCTTCATCTATTGAATTCTTATTAACTTCACCTCCTGCTGTTCATTCATTTAATACTCCAGCAGTACAATCATAAATATATAAATATTTAATTAATAATATTCTTATATTTATCTTTCTCATATAATAGTTTATAATATATATATATATATATTATCTAAGTTATAAATATATAAATATTAATCTATATTTAAATCCCTCATTTTTATTAGGGGGTGATATTATTATTATATATTACCTTATTTATAAGGACTTTTTATTCTTATTTACATAATTTCTATCATATTAATATGGTTCCTACAGCCCCTTAGGGCTGTCGGGACCTTAGAATAGTTCCTCCTCCCCCCCCCCAGCTTAGCTGGGGGGGGGGGGAAGGATTTTAAGTAAAATAGTATAGAATTAAA